TTAAGACCCTATGAATCGATGGAAACCCCAGATTCATACTCGAACCACGATGATTCAATAAAAATTCAAACTAAATCCAAGGATTCCCTGAGTAAGAACCATTGGATCATCACTTATTGAATGATAAATATAATGACTCAAAATCCAAAAAAAGTTTTTTACTTGGATCAAAATAAAACGGGGGGGGGTTAAAAATAAAAGAAAAGTATTTTGATTTATAACTCTTTGGAAATTCTTTTGGAATCCGGTCACGGGGTGTGAATATTAAGTAGGAATCATAGTGAATATATATATATATTTTTGATCTATTTCATCTATTCCGTGCTTCAGATAGGAGAATGAATATCCGACGAGGTAAAACCATCTCTATCAAGATGACAGACCCACTCTCTGTACTATCAATAAGATCCATTATAACAAGTCACACACTCATATTCCGGAAATACAGAAAGAAATTCCACGATCGAACTACCAATAACAAAAAAATAGAATCAGATAAAAATCCAAAACCGAAATGCTTTATTTTCTATTGAAAAAGCCAAGAATTCGCGGTTAGTGTGAATCTAATTCATTGAAATTCCATCCAATAAAACAGAAGAATTATAAATTTCCAAAATAATAGATAAGAATACCGCAAATAGAGCCATTGCAAGACCCATCAAAGGGGTAGTTCCCCACCCAGGAGCTACTTTACCATATTCTGAATTTAATGGTTTCAATAACCCCCCTAAACCTGTTTGTTTTGGTCTAGCTCTAGAACTATCCTCAACAGTTTGTGTAGCCATACATCCTATTTTGTATTAATTGAGATCTGTTGACTTTGTATACCATTCCGTTGTAAATAAACGCTTTTTTCAGAGATCCATTTTTTTTGTTCTTGAAATTATATAATAATGGAAACAGCAACCCTAGTCGCCATCTTTATATCTGGTTTACTTGTAAGTTTTACGGGGTATGCCTTATATACTGCTTTTGGGCAACCCTCTCAACAATTAAGAGATCCGTTCGAGGAACACGGGGACTAGTTGAAGTAATGAGCCTCCCAATGTTGGGAGGCTCATTACTTCAATTGATATAATCAAAAATCATTTCGTCTTTTTAGTTTGAATTTTAGGCGGTTCTCGAAAAAAGATAGCGAAAAAAATGATCCCTAGAGTGGAGACTAAGAGGAATGTATAAACCAATGCTTCCATAAATTCGATCGTGCTTTACTTACAATTATAACTTCCGTACCTATTTATTTGAGATTATCTCTCCGATAAAGAAAAAGAAAGAGTCAAAGAAAAGGGGAAGAAGATTTTTCGGTTAACCTTAACCTATGTGAAATCAAAAAAAGAAAGAAAAAAAAAAAATAACAGAGAAATCCTGTATCAGACTGCTTGTCTTTTTGTAGTTGGATCTCCAAGTTTTTGGAATGCTCCAAATTCTAATTGAGTATCCAAATCCGGGTCAATACCAGCAAAAACATCTCTGAAGAGGGTTCTAGCACCATGCCAAATGTGCCCGAAGAAGAAGAGCAGAGCAAACGAAGCATGCCCAAAAGTAAACCAGCCCCTCGGACTGCTACGAAAAACACCATCCGATTTCAAAGTAGCGCGATCTAATTCAAAAATTTCACCTAATTGAGCGCGTCTAGCATATTTTTTAACAGTAGCAGGATCACTATAACTGACTCCATTGAGTTCGCCACCATAGAACTCAACGGTTACACCTACTTGTTCGACACTATACTTCGATTCTGCCCTTCTAAAAGGAACGTCGGCTCTAACAATTCCGTCTCCGTCTACCAAAACAACCGGAAATGTTTCAAAAAAAGTAGGCATACGACGTACAAAAAGTTCACGCCCCTCTTTATCTCTAAAGATAGGATGTCCTAACCACCCAACAGCTATTCCATCCCCGCTGTCCATTGAACCCGCTCTGAATAATCCCCCTTTTGCAGGATTATTCCCGATGTAATCATAAAAAGCCAATTTTTCAGGAATTTTAGACCAAGCTTCTGATAAGCTTTGATTTTTTGCTAGCCCAGCGCCAACTCTTCGATATATTTCTTGCTGGAAGTATCCCTGATCCCATTGATAACGGGTGGGACCAAATAATTCGATAGGAGTAGTTGCTGAACCATACCACATTGTTCCAGCAACAACAAAAGCTGCAAAAAAGACAGCAGCAATACTACTGGAAAGGACGGTTTCAATATTGCCCATACGCAATCCCTTGTAGAGACGTTGGGGCGGACGGACACTAAGATGAAATAGACCCGCTAATATACCTAAAGTCCCCGCTGCAATATGATGAGAGGCTATCCCTCCTGGAACAAAAGGATCAAAACCTTCTACGCCCCATGCTGGATTTACAGGTTGTACCTCCCCGGTTAGTCCATAAGGATCGGACACCCATATTCCAGGACCATACAACCCTGTTACATGAAATGCACCAAAACCAAAGCAAGCTAGCCCTGAAAGAAATAAATGAATTCCAAAAATCTTGGGCAAATCTAAAGAGGGTTTTCCTGTGCGTTCATCAGAAAATATTGCTAAATCCCAATACACCCAATGCCAGATAGCTGCCAAGAAGCACAAGCCAGAAAACATAATATGTGAGCCGGCCACACCTTCGTAACTCCAAATACCCGGATTCGATACAGTTCCCCCTGTGATACTCCAACCACCCCATGAATTAGTTATTCCTAAACGAGTCATGAAGGGTATAACGAACATACCTTGTCTCCACATTGGATCAAGGACGGGGTCAGAGGGATCAAAAACTGCTAATTCATATAAAGCCATTGAACCGGCCCAACCAGCAACCAAAGCTGTATGCATTATATGGACAGCCAGCAAACGGCCGGGATCATTCAATACGACGGTATGCACACGATACCAAGGCAAACCCATGTAAATACCCCTTTATCAACGAAAAATAGACACTATGTAACTTTATTGCATTGGAAAAACTATGCTATGGACCTCCTCCTTTCAGTGGATTCTCTCGGAGAAAGGATTAATATTGGTTATATTCTTGTTTTTTTTTTAGTAAAAACGTAAGAATTCGGTTCGTAGGAACAATGAGAAGCAGATCTATTCTATATCCGATAAGTACCAATACGCAATGGGGGTTGATCCCATTTTCTATGAACAAATACATAGTTGTTAATCATTCAAAAAACCTATCGTAATTTTTTTTTTCACCGCTATGGATAAAAGATGATAAAAGACAATATGATTAAGGCAATCAAGGTTTTCTGACGCTTCCACACCAAAGCGGACGCGGTCCGACCGACGCTTACACATGAAAGATCCCGCGCCGCGTAAGGCCGATAACAACACCTTATTTTATTTTTTATTCCACCTTCTTCCAGGGTCGCGGTTTTTTGTTGCTCGCTTTTTATGCCTATTGGTGTTCCGAAAATACCTTTCCGGATTCCCGGAGATGAAGAAGCTTCTTGGGTTGACCTGTAGTGCGACTTGTCAGATATTTTGGGCTATATGGGATTTTCCCGTTGTCTCCCCCGATCGAGATATCGCCCATTTTGCCCAAGAAAGACTGAATTATCAAAAATTTGGAGCGTGAAGGAAGTTCGATTGTTAAGTTCAATTATGTACAATTCGATCTATTTTGGGGGGTATTCAAATCAATATTATCAATTAGAATCTAATTTATAAAAATTTATGGTTAGCTTGGGTGGACCAAAAAAATGAAGGACCCAGGCTCTGTTTAGAAAAAACCCAATTGGTAATAAATATATTTATGATTATTAATACTTAATTTCATAATACTTATATCATAGATCATAAAAGATCTTTTGAATAAGAAAAAAATTTATGACTTTTAATACCCCCAAAAATAGGATAAATACGTCGAATATTTGGCAGAAGATAGGAAATGAATTGAAAAAGAAGTAAGTGGTAGGAAAAAAACGAAGTTTTATATTAGTAAGATGTGTCCTGCTGTATGTGCAAATCTAAATCGGGTCTATTTTTACTCGGAGTAGAGCAGAAACCTAAAACAACTGAGGAAGTCCATTAGGAACAAGAAAATAACATCGTGATTGGGATTTGATCTCGGTGAAACCATACATCAATGAGAAGTTAGGTCGATAAGTTTAATGGATTTTGTTTATTTATAGGGAAGGGGGACAAAGGAAAAGGCGTCTTTCTTGAAAAAAAAAAAAAAAAAAAAAAAAAGACGCTTCTTTAATAAATTATAAAATTAGATTAGAAAGATTAGAAAAAGGGTGTCCCGCCATAAAAAACAAAAGAAAGAGGGCCGGAATCTACACATTGATTCTTTTTTTCGCAAATTTTGTTAAACCGTATGCATCAAAAGGTGCATGTACGGCTCTTATCTTAAGGGATACAAATTTTATCCTAATTAACGGACTTTATCGAAGCAGATCCCTCTTTTTAGGCCAAGAAGTTGATTACGAGATCGGGAATCACATTGCTGGGCTGATGATATTTCTCAGCATAGAGGATGCGAATAAAGATCTTTATTTCTTTATAAACTCTCCCGGCGGGTTGGCAGTAGCCGGATTAGTCATTTATGATACTATGCAATTCGTAACACCTCATGTCTATACACTAGGCCTGGGATTAGCCGCCTCAATGGGATCCTTTCTCCTGGTCGGCGGAGAAATTACCAAACGCCTAGCATCCCCTAACGCTTGGCGCCAATGCGTTTTTTAAGAAAAAAGACTATGCCTTCGCCATATGAAATATGAATATTAAGTAATAATAGCATGGCACTTCTCGAATTCGATATGAAATATATATATTTTCAAAACATAGATTATATATCGAAAGGGCACTATCAAATTAGTATAAGAGGTATTCCCCGATTTTCTACGGGACCTTTTCAGCGTCACAAACTTTTTTGTTTCTCCCCTATAAAATGAAAGAGTACGAAAAAAAAAAAAAAGAAACTTTGGGATTGCTGAATCACAAACGAAATAATATATAAAAAGCAACGGGGCCATCATAGTATTTTTTAACTGTTCTGAAAGCAAGGATGGTAATTGGATCATTTGCCGACCCGGATCTGAGAAACTAAACCCTATATCTAATCTATATTATTTTCTCTTTCTTCACTGGAAGGTCAGGTCAAAGTGAATTCGATTGTGGAGCCGTATGCAATGTGCCCAAGATGCCTGTACGGTTGCTCAATTCTATCTTGTTTTTCTTAATTATCATCCCCTCTCCTCATCATCCGAGATAGAGGAACCATTTGTGATATCATCAGGGTAATGATGCATCAGCCCGCGTCCTCTTATACTGCCAAAGACCCAGCGGCGGAGGTATTCGTGGACTCAGAGGAAATAGAAGAAATTCGCGAAATGGTCCTAAGGGTTTATGTACAAAGAACAGGCAAACCCCCAAGGGTTATAAACGACCATTTGGAAAGAAATATTTTTATGTCAGCAACCGAAGCCAAAGATTATGGAATTATTGATGCTATAGGGATTAAAGATATTCTTGTTCGTGTACGGGATGACCATCCTCGTCTGGACGATTCTCCCAACCCCGCAACACCACGAGAATTGCGATAAGTTTCCCTTTCGTTTTCCCTTTAAATACTAGGAAAAAAAAGGGAATGTCAACACATCCGGGAAGATAAACTTGCTCTTTCTTTATTGTAATGTATAATTGTAATACATATGGGATCGAATCCATATGGAAGCAGTTACGATAAGAACCGCTTGCATTTGTCCACGGAATTCCTAATTCAAATTGAAATATACACGGATTCATTAGCTAAGATTGCTGGTTTCAGCATATTCATGGTACCCGCGTATAGGGGTTCAAAATGTTTTGATTGCACCTTATCCTAATCACAACCAGGGAGTTGCGCTTAATTAAACTTTCTACTTCCGTGTTTCGTAATGTTGACTATTATTCCTAAGCAGGCCGGGTGGGGTTCGGATCGATCTAAACCCACCCACTCATTATGTATACGATTCAAGATGCCAACTATTAAACAACTTATTAGAAACACAAGACAGCCAATCAGAACTGTCACGAAATCACCCGCCCTGCGGGGATGTCCTCAGCGCCGAGGAACATGTACTAGGGTGTATGTGCGACTCGTTCAGATCCTCGCTCGGACAAAATAAAGGGAAAAAATATCAAGTCTCAATGTCAGTACCTGTGAATGGGATAAAATAGAAGCAAGGGCCGTTCACTATTAAATAAAAAGACATAAAAAAAGATATATTATATCCTTCTAGCGTGTTGGAATTTATGGTTTCCATTGGTGCAAATCCAAGCATTTCAATTTTGAATTGAAGATGAAAAAATTCCCCATTGGTAACAAATGGTTATCCATTAAGCGGGGGAAATCCCATTTTCAAAGCAGAAATCTTATGCACCTACTTTGGAAAAATTGGAAAAAACGGACTAAAAGGGTCAGCTACTCAGCTAATCTTCATAATTCAATATCGTTACTGTATAGGTGGGTCTCGTTGTGAAAGACCTATGACTAGATAATTCATGGGTAGAGCCAGAGAATGTGAACTGTACACGTTCCCAATGGCATTGATTAAATGAAGTCAGGGGCTCCGGTGTATAGAGAGGACCTCACCGTTTAAGACGTAACCATAGAAACGAAGGAACCCACGATTTCTTTATTCATTTCTATTTAGTAGTTTTTTTTCTTTTAGGTTTTTTAATACCGAGTATCAATACAATTTTTTATTTCGAGGTGAAATACGGATAAAAAAAAAAAAAAAAAAGATAAATCGTGGTCGGGAAGGTTATAGTAGCCAAAGCCGTTGGAATTTTTGTTTTATACATTGGAAGAATCCGTTTTGTTATTAAGAAACTAGGAAAGAGGAAAAGAATAACTGAAAGAAAAAAAAAATTATTAGTTATTCATTAAAGTTTCATTTATTCAATGACCAGAATTAGACGGGGATATATAGCTCGTAGACGTAGAACAAAAACGCGTTTATTTGCATCAAGCTGGCGGGGGGCTCGTGGAAAACTGACTCGAACAATGATTCAACAGAGAATAAGAGCTTTGTTTTCGTCTCATCGAGATAGAGATAGACAAAAGAGAGATTTTCGTCGTTTGTGGATCACTCGAATAAATGCAGCAATTCGCCAGAACGGCGTATCCTATATTTATAGTAAATTTATACACAATCTGTACAAGAAGCAGTTGCTTCTTAATCGTAAAATGCTTGCACAACTCGCTATATTAAATAGGAATTGTCTTTATATGATTTCCAATGAGATCCTAAAAGAAGTAGATTGTCAGGAATCCGCTAGAATATTTGAAATCTAGTTCGCTGGAGAATGAACTCCGGGAAGGTAGAGTAGAAATTAATATGATAATATGATAAGGAGAATATGATAAAAAAGAGAATATGATAAAGCCGCTCAAAATAAAATCAGTAAAGACGTCCAATATCCAATAAAAAAGGATCTCTTGTTCCCACATTCTTGTTTTTTCTTACAATACAACAATCTAAGCAAGATTGGATTCTCGAATTTTTCAAACAAACTCTCAATTGAATTAATTGAGGAGTAAGCTTTTTTTTATTTATTTCTGGTTCTAAGACCAACAGTTCTTACGGTCGACTGCTTTCTTTCAAACCGTTTCGCCTTATGACGAAAAGGTAACAAAGATAAAATACGAGCTTGTTTTATAGCAATAGTAATTAATCTTTGTTGTTTTAAAGTCAATCTATTTACCCGTCTCGATAAAATTTTTCCTTGTTGACTAATAAATCGACTAATTAAACTGATGTTTCTATAATCAATTCGATCCCCCGATTGGATCGGGGGCAAACGCCTACGAAAAGATCGCTTAGATTTAAGAAAGAGTCGCTTGGATTTATCCATGGTTTGTTTATTCCTTAGCCCGAAAATACTAGTTGAATCTGATCCAAAAAAATGAGAATGACAAAAGGAAAGTATTTTTTTTTTTTTAAGTTATTCTAGATTTAAGCCATATCATAGATTATAGAAATCCTGTTCCATATAACAATTAACAATACGGTGTGTCCCCTTTCATCTTCCTTGTAAAAAAAGACAGACACTTGATTCGATCTATTTCTTTATCTCCCCATGAATTGTCTGTTTGTAACAATAGGGACAGAATTTTTTCAATTCTAATCGACCAGGCGTATTGTGTCGATTCTTTTGAGTAACATATCTGGAAATACCCTTCGATTCCTTATTATTATTAACACCCCCTCGAACACAATTGGTACATTCCAAGATAACCGTTACACGGGCATCTTTACCCCTGGCCATAACATAACCCCCCTTTGAGTTTTTGATTTAACCAACCCTTCTTTTTTCCGATCTAAAGGTAAAAAAAGGAAGGAAAAAAAGAAATAGAAGTTGCTCGAACTAGAAATTTGGAAAGATTTCGTTGCAATCACAACAAAATATAGTAAGTAATATTCAATTCAATATTTAAAAAATTCAAATAATAAAAATGAATATAAATAGAAAATAAAGTAAAATAACGATTTCGAACTCTATTTCTCTATTTCATTGAGTTCAATTTACAATAGAATTCTATTCTAAGGTAATCTTCTTTCATTTAAATATCTTGTATGATATTCTTGTTTTAGACAAATTTCCGCTCTCACGATATTTTTTTTTTTTCAATTGAATTGGATGCGTAAACCGAATTTAGCCGGAGTTGAATCTACGTTTTTATTTCTCTTTCCTCCTTTCTTTATTGTACTTAATCGGATCTAATTCTATTTTAGATCCAAGAAAAGAGGGGGAGGGATTAGTCATAGATCTTGTGATTCTATCTATAATCTTCTTCACCCCTTCCCATGTCAATAGTTAATAACTAGGAAAAAAAAGGGAATGTCAACGCATCCGGGAAGAAACGATTGATCTCTATCAATAGACCCGCTAAAGCCCCGAACCAGAGAGCACTTAGTACCGGTGCCACGGAAAGATATGTTTTTAGATCTCGCATTGAAAATCCTCCTTCTTTATTGTAATGTATAATTGTAATACATATGGGATCGGATGTATATGGAAGCAGTTAAGATAAGAACCGCTTGTATTTGTCCACGAAATTCCTAATTCAAATTGAAATGTATAAGGATTCGTTAGATAAGATTTTTCCCTTTCTTAAAACCGAAAAAGCATCCCTTTCCAAATGAGCATTCCCCCAAAACATTCATTTTGAGTTCTTTTTTACGATTCATCTAATATATATTATAATAATATATAAATAATATATAAGCCTTCTAATAACTAATATCGAATCACTAATAATACATATTAGATAGATAAGCCTTCTATTATTAGATGGTTTGTTATATGAGACCAAAAAAATAAATGGCAAGATAACTTGTATATCAATGGATATGTCTAAGGATAAAAAAAAGGATTTGGAAAATAAGACAGGAATTCTCTACAATGACACAGTCGACCAATTGAAAGGGATGTAGCGCAGCTTGGTAGCGCGTTTGTTTTGGGTACAAAATGTCACGGGTTCAAATCCTGTCATCCCTACCTATTACTTCTCCTCTGAGCAGTAACCAGGGATCGAGTGAAATCGATTCAAATCTTGCATACAGAATCTTTTTTAGTCTAGGTATATATAAGATATGTATGCTATATGATAGCATACAAGAGGTATTGGGATTACAAAACAAAGGACTCTTCCTTACATATAGTCTTAGCTATTGTGATTAGAAAGCGCTCTTAGTTCAGTTCGGTAGAACGTGGGTCTCCAAAACCCGATGTCGTAGGTTCAAATCCTACAGAGCGTGATTCGGGTCTTGATTAGGTTAAGACGAGACACTATTTGATGAACCTATCCTTTCTTTAATTCACAGGAGGTCAATCCAAAAAAGATGTTAATTAATTAATCAAAGGTCCAGCTGATCACCACGTCTGTATTGTAAATATGCAGTTACAAATAATCCAGCTAAAGTAATAGGAATTAGACCTAAAACAATTCCAAATAGAAAAACTTCAATCATTTCAATTTCTTTGAAAGGAAAAAGGAGAGGTAATAT